GTCTTTAGCATGACTACTTGATGAAAAGGAAGGGGGGGGGTAAATGACCGATACTACTGGAAGGATTCCTCTTTGGCTGATAGGTACTGTAACTGGTATTCTTGTGATCGGTTTAATAGGTATTTTCTTTTATGGCTCCTATTCCGGGTTGGGTTCATCTCTGTAATAATCATATGAACCAGATTAGATTGTAAACATGAAAGAGTAAGAACTCAGGGGGGCCATACCCCCCGAGTTCTTACTCTTAGAGCGAGGCTTTGGCCTATTCCAAAACGTATAGAACCTTAGTCAACATAATACAAATACTCTATTCGTAGAAATGACAAAAGGGATCCTTTGCTCTGATGTTTCACTCTATTCCTTTTTTCTTATAATTTTTTTGAAAAATTGAATATATTGACTGATTCAAAGTAGAAATCCATCGATTTTATGAATAATCCAATACGTGTGGATTTATCGGTATGAAACATCCTGCAAATCTTTTATTTACTAAAAAATAAAAAACAAATAAAAAACGAATGATAAAAAGAAATATTTTTTATCCCTTTTTTTATATTTATATATAGAAATATATAGAAAATAAAAAAAGGGATAAAATAAGAACTGTAATGCGATAATAAAGAAGTATTTAGATATACGTAAAGATTTAATCCGCTTTTCAGTCGGAACAAAACAAGAAAAGTCTTTTTTTGTTTGAATAATTTTACTAAGTTATAAGTTGAAGTGAATTGAATCATTGAAGAAGTTCTATTTGTTCAATGAATTACTCTCCCTTCACTTCCCCTTTTTTTTTTTCTGTTTGTCCATTACTGTTATGAATCTAAACAAAAAAAAGAAGTTAAGATATACCTGTAAAAGATAACTAGGGATAAGAATCCTTGGCGAACAGGAGAAAAAACACGATTCTTTCGATACAAGACGACACAAGAAAAATACCTTTCTTGTGTTGTCTTGTATCGAATATAAGATTAGGAAGACTAAAAAGACTTTATAGAAATCTTTTTTACTTTCATTTTTCCCGTCTTTGCCTTGTATTCTATTCCTTTGTATGCTTTTTTTCTATTATTAGGAATAGTATACAAGTAATGAGTTTCAGACATCTCACAAAAGAAAAAACAGTATAAAAAAATAAAAAAAAGTAAAAGGCTTACATAATTTTTGAATCATACAATACATAATTCTATCAATCGACAAGTTTAAGGAATCTCTAGATCTAGAAATTGATTTCGTACAACTGAACCTTTTCAAACTGTTTCTTTTTTAGAACCAAAAAGATTTGTGCCAAAATCACAGATGCCAAGAAGAACAAAAGGCCTTGGACTCGTAATGGATCTTGAAGCACTATTTCTGCGTCTCCCTGCCCAAACCCTCCTACATTTGGATTACTTGTTAATGGTTGATCAAGCTTGATGGATTCACCTTCTGAAACAAGAAGTTCTGGTCCTGGAGGTATAATATCAACCACTTGACGTCCATCTAATGCATCAATTATGGTTATTTCATACCCCCCCTTTTCTTTACGTACTATTCTGCTTACTATACCGGCTGATGTAGCATTATAAACTGTATTGTTACTCTTGCTACCATCAGGATAAATCTGACCCCTTCCTCTGTTCCCACCTACATATATAGGATATTTTAAGAAGTGAACGTCTTTTTTCGTAGCAGGGTCGGGAGAAAGAATGGGAAATACGATTTCACTATATTTCTGACCGGGAACAGGACCTATCACAAGAATATTTTTTTTATTAGGACGATAAGACTGAAAAGAAAGATTGCCCATCTTTTCTTTCATTTCGGGAGAAATACGATCGGGGGGGACTAATTCGAATCCCTCGGGTAAAATAAGAACAGCTCCCACATTTAAAGCTCCCTTTTTACCATTAGCAAGAACTTGTTTCAGTTGCATATCATAAGGAATTCGAACAACTGCTTCAAATACAGTATCAGGAAGTACAGCTTGCGGAACTTCAATATCCACGGGCTTATTAGCTAAATGGCAATTGGCACATACAATTCGACCAGTCGCTTCTCGTGGATTTTCATAACCCTGCTGCGCAAAAATGGGATATGCATTTGAAATAGATGCTCGAGTTATTACATATATCATGATCGATAAAGAAATGGATCGAGTAATCTGTTCTTTTACCCAAGAAAAAGTATTTCTATTTTGCATAGTCCAATCATAGATCCCGGAATTTCGACAATAAATTCGATAGGTAGCTAGTAGAATTCCCTATCCACAAGTTTGCCATTGTATTGATTGTACTGAATTCATTCATTGAAGGTAAGATATTTGATGAATCTATACTTAACTTAGATTAGACTTCTTAATGAAACTTATTAGACCTTTAATTAGTATAAAAGAGTTAAGCTGGGGGCCATGTATATGCGTATATTTTGGTGTACTTTTGGTGTACAAATAGTTTATAGTTTATATTAATACTTAAATTCTTAATACTTATTCTTAATACTTAATATATATTATATATAAATTAATAAATTATTATTATATTATAATTAATAATTATTATATTTTTTTTATTCTTTATGCGTCCTCCTGGTTTTTTTATTTGTATTTGTATTTGAGATGTATAATGTATGTGAACTGCTGCCTCAACGGAACGGTAAAATAGAATATAGCATCCTTTGTCGGAATGAACATTTTTAAGAAGCTGCAGTTGTCTTAAAAAGATAATTAGTAAGTTCTTCTCTCATGCTGAGATTTCTTCTTCAGTTCATTTCATTCAATTGGTACTCGCAAGAAATAGGCCAATTCGGCAGCTTTTTGTTCAATTTCTCGTGGATTAAAATTATCATCAGTACGAGTCAAGGGAATGGCTCCTTGACCCCGGATTTCCATATAAAGGACACGACGAGTAAAAAGACCCTCTCCCACCTCTATTCTGATTGATTGGATATCTTTCAGAAAAAAACGAAGGAAGATGCGACGATTTTTTCCAGGGAATCCCCAACGAAAAAAGCACATTATCCCTTCTTTTCTATCGAATCGGTCATAACCACTACCTAAATTCCATGAAATTGTGCACCACAAATAAGAACTAATGAATAGACCTGCGATCCCATAGAAAGACATCACGATCCCTTGTGGGAAAAAAACAATTTCCTGAGAAGGAAATACGGATATCAGATTCCTACCAAGATAACTGGAAGTTCCAACCACTAAGAATCCTAGTGAACCTAAAAAAAGGATACAGGCCCAGCAAAAATTACTTGTTTTTCGAGACCCCGTTATAAGTTCTATCCATATATGTTCTGATCGCCAATTCATACTATACTAGATCCAGTTGCATTCGATTAGAATTGAGAAAATAACCCAAATAGATTTGACTTTTCTTGCTTGATTCCGAAATAACTTCCATCAACTAGCAGTATTCTGACATGAACCATTAGGAATAATTGGTTAGATACATTGAGTTTCTATTTGAATTTAATTGATATTGATTAAGCTATAACCGCATATACATACATTAATGCATATATTATGCATCAGTATACATAACAATTTTTCCGTTTGTTTTCGGAAAGGCCGCATATCATATATCCTACCATATTACACTAAAAAAGTATTTGTATGATGATCCAGCGTTGAAATAAATTGATGAGATTTGGTCCCATCATTTTTAGACAATCTTATTTCTTTGGACATAAAGAGATAAAGAAGCCATTGCGATTGCCGGAAAGACTAGGCCCACTAAAGGAACCAAAATAGAGGGAAAGTTAAAATCTATCATAGAACGGGTACCTCGATTTCATATTTGTACCTATTATAATTATAAAGATATCTTATGATACGTCTACCTATTATAAAAAATATGAATATAATCTTAATATTCTTAATATTAAAGTACTTAATAATAAAAATAAATAAGTACAAGGAATGTAGAACTAAATGAAGTTTACCTATTCCTCTTTCTACACGAATATGTATGACAGTCCACTTTCATAAATTTTATTCTTCTTTTCCCATCCTTAATTTTATTTATATCTTTTCTTTCAAAAAACCTTTGTTTGTTTTGAAAGAAAAGAATTTTTTATGAATTCGCGACTTTAACCAATCTTATCCAACAAACAAAACAGGGATTCCTAGTGAAAAACAGGGGTTCTCGGTAAATAGAAATAATTTATATTCTATATTCTTATTATTCTTTATTATCATTCTATATTCATTCTTATATTCTTCTTAGTTTGATTATTTGATTATATATTCTATATTTGAATTTGATTTGTTTTTATATTTTATTTTTTTTCTATATTTTTTTATATATTTTTCGTTGTTCTATAATATGAATATGTCATAAAGTAGGGATAAATTTTTTTTGATTTACCCGATTTCTCAGAAGGAGAAAGAAACTCTTTTTTATCTTGTCGATAGAAAGATGCTTATTCCTAATCAGGAAGGGGGGTAGAATAAAAAAATGGATTCGGGTAAAAAAGTAATTATCCAAAACTTCTGACTCTTACTACACTTATAACTGATGTCCCAAAAGAAAACACCATCTTCCTAGTTTGGTTTTTTTGATTACAATAAACTAAATGCTTATTCGCTACAAATCAAAATAACTGAACCTAGTGCTATACTTCCATTTTAAAATGAAGAATTTCAACCCCTTTTTAATTTTAAATTAAAATATTTTTTTTTTTTAATCTTGATTCAAGGGAAGGAAACCCTGTAGTTGAAATAACTCACTGAGAACACCTTTTAAAAGATTACGTGGTACGATTGGGTCGAATAAGCCCTTATCGAATAAATACTCAGCCTCTTGTGAACCGTCAGGTACTGTCTTTTTCAATGTTTGTTCAATTACTCTTTTGCCCGCAAACGCAATATAGGCATTAGGTTCAGCAATAATGATATCTCCCAACATACCAAAACTTGCTGTAACTCCGCCAGTTGTAGGAGATGTAAGGATTGATACATAGAATAACTTTTTATTTGATTGATAATCATATGAAGCAGAAGATATTTTAGCCATTTG